GGGGTTTGGCTTGTCAATCGATTCATAACCTTTCGAACGCAATTCATATCCCTTCGAACCCCCTTTACTTGTAGGAGTACATCTTGGATCTGTCGCTTATGTTATGGCCGAAGTCCTACTCATGGCGACCTGGTTGAATTAGGAGAAGCTGTAGGTATTATTGCGGGTCAATCTATTGGAGAGCCGGGTACTCAACTAACATTACGAACTTTTCATACCGGCGGAGTATTCACAGGGGGTACTGCAGAACATGTACGAGCCCCTTCTAATGGGAAAATCAAATTTAATGAGGATTTGGTTCATCCCACACGTACACGCCATGGGCATCCTGCTTTTCTATGTTATATGGACTTGTATGTAACTATTGAAAGTGAAGATATTCTATATAAGGTGACTATTCCACAAAAAAGTTTAATTTTAGTTCAAAATGATCAATATGTAGAATCAGAACAAGTGATTGCCGAGATTCGCGCGGGAACATACACTTTGAATTTTAAAGAAAGGGTCCGAAAGCATATCTATTCCGACTCCGAAGGAGAAATCCACTGGAGTACTGATGTGTACCATACACCTAAATTTGCATATAGTAATGTCCACCTCTTACCAAGAACAAGCCATTTATGGATATTAAAGGGAAGTTCGTGCAGATACCCTGTAGTCTATTTTTCAATACATAAGGATCAAGATCAAGTTCATTCTCTTTCTGGTTCTGGCAAAGGAAGATATATTTCGAGCTTTTCAGGAAATAATGATCAAGTTAGATACAGATTCTTTAGTTCAGATCTTTCTGGTAAAAATCAAAGTAAGATTACTGACTATTCAGAGCATAATCGAATCATATGTACTGGTCATTGTAATCTCATATACCCCCCAATTCTCCATGAGAGTTCTGATTTATTGGCAAAGAGGCGAAGAAATAGATTCATCATTCCATTCCAATCGATTCCAGAACGGGAGAAAGAACTAATGTCCCCTGCCGATATCTCGATTGAAATACCCATAAATGGTATTTTCCGTCGAAAAAGTCTTTTTTCTTATTTCGATGATCTTAAATACCGAAGAAAATGTTCAGGAATTACTAAATATGGGACTATAGGAGTGCATTCAATCCTCAAAAAAGAGGATTTGATTGAATATCGAGGAGTCAAAGAATTTAAGCCAAAATACAAAATGAAAATAGATAGATTTTTTTTCATTCCCGAGGAAGTACATATTTTACCTGAATCTTCTTACATAATGGTACGGAACAATAGTATCATTAGAGTGGATACACGAATTGCTTTAAATACACGAAGCCGAGTAGGCGGCTTGGTCCGAGTGGAGAAAAAAACAAAAGAGATTGAACTTAAAATCTTTTCTGGAGATATCCATTTTCCTGGAGAGACAGATAAGATCTCCCGACACAGCGGGATCTTGATACCAACAGGAACGGTAAAAAAAAATTCAAAGGAATCCAAAAATTTGCAAAATTGGATCTATGTCCAACGGATTACACCTACTAAGAAAAAGTCTTTTATTTTGGTTCGGCCCGTAATCATATATGAAATAGCAGACGGTCTAAATTTATCAACACTTTTCCCTCAAGATCTGTTGCAGGAAAGGGAAAACCTGCAACTTCGAGTTGTTAATTATATCCTTTATGGATATGGTAAACCCATTTTTGGAATTTCTGACCCAAGTATTCAATTAATTCGTACTTGTTTATCGCTGGATTGGGACCAAGAAAAAAAAAGTTCTTCTATTGAGGAAGCTCATGCTTCTTTTATTGAAGTAAGTACAAGAGGTCTGATTCGATATTTCTTACGAATTTACTTAGTGAAATCCCATAGTTTGTATAGCCGAAAAAGGAAGGATTTCTCAAGTTCTGGATTCCTCTATGATAATGCGTCAGAGCGTGGCAATATCAATCCATTTTATCTCAAGGCAAGAATTCAACAATCACTTAGACAAAATCAAGGAACTATTAGTAAGTTGTTGAATAGAAATAAGGAATGCCAATCTTTGATAATTTTATCATCACCTAATTGTTTTCGAATGGGTCCATTCAACAATGAAAAATATCACAATGTGATAAAAGAAAGAATTAAAAGCGATCCTATAATTTTAATTAGGAATTACTTGGGCCCTTTAGGAACAGCTCTTCAAATTGTGAATTATTCTTCATATTCATTTTACCATTTTATAACTCATAATCAGATCTCGGTAACTAAATATTTGCAACTTGAGCTTGACAATTTTAAACAGAACGTTCAAGTAATTCAAATTAAATATTATTTAATGAATGAAAATGGGAGAGTTTCTAAGCCCGATCCATGCAGTAACATCATTTTGACTCCATTCAATTTGAATTGGCATTTTCTCTATCATGATTATCATCACAGTTATTGTGAAGCAAGATCCCCAATAATTAGCTTGGGACAGTTGATTTGTGAAAATCTATGTATAGCCAAAAACGGACCACACCTAAAATCGGGTCAGGTTATAATTGTTCAAGTCGACT